GGAACGAGTAATCTCTTCCTTTATCCAAGAAAAGGTCTTTCTAGTTTGCATGGTCCAATCATTGATCCTAAAAATTTCTACAATAAAATTAGGTAGGTCCCTAGTATAGTTCCCTATCCACAATATTGGTAGTTACTGAAAAATTTTTACTAAAATATAGGAAGAGAATCCCTTGGATGTATAGAAAAAAAAATAAATATATTTCTATAAAGATAAATTTATATAAAGATAAAGTGAAAGTAAGATTTTGAATGTTTTGTTTATGTACAAAATAACAAACATTCTAATTAGATTCATGGATCATTTTTCAGTCATTCATTGAATGATAAATCACTACAAGTGACGGAGATACACGATTTAAATAACGGAAAATCCAATATTTAAAAATTGTATCGATAATGACTGGAAAAGTGGAAACAAGGCCAGATATAATTTGATCGTTATGAGCAAACCCAAAATCTTTGTAGACAGAACCAATCATTAGTTCCCAACCGTGGGGTGAATGGAATCCTATACATAAATCGGTTAATAAAAGAATGGAAAAAGCTTTTATTGTGTCGCTTAAGTTATATAGGAATTTTTGAACCCAAGAATTAAGAATAATAAGTTCTTTATTACTTAGAATAGAATAACCACTTAGAATAACGAAAGAGATTATATTTGTCGAGAAGTGCAAAATCGTATGGATACGATCCTCATTGTGCATCTTGATCAATTGGATCGTTTGTTTGTGGATTCCGATAGGAAACTTTTGTATATGTGTTTCCGGGTATTCCTTTATCATTTCGTCCAAGCGAACGAGCTCCTCTAATTCTATGAATTTTTCTAGAATACTTTTTTCTTGGATATCATTTAAAAAAGTTTCGGATTTACTAGTATTACACCAATTAATAACCCAAGATTCAAAACTTTTTTTAAATAAAAAAGAGATCCACCAGGGCAACAAAACTATAGATGTAAGATATAGAAGGGAAATAAATGTTTTTTTTTTCATTTTTTTTTTCGTATGTGAATTTTTAATGAATGTACCTCATTTATCGATTCTATATGATCTAATATTTTCAAGCATAAGTTCTATTACAAGGCTTCGAACTTATGAATCTATTCCCCGTTTTTATTTTTAAGCCAGTGCTTAGTCCTTGAATTTTGAAAGATGAAAGAATACAAAAAAAAAATGGCCAACTCGCCCATATCCCACAGGAATTATTAAGAAAGATTTCTGAAGAATATTGTGATTGTGATGTGATAATCAAAACAAAAATGAGTAGCAAAAGCAAAATAAGACAGAAAGGTTATCATTCTAAATGTTCCAGCCCTTTGTTCATTAAGGAAGACAAAAAAAAAGATAAAAAGAAACGTCGATTGACAAAAGAAAGGAGAGATAATTTACAAGATATGGTCTATCCATACCTAACCTATGGATTTCAAATATTGAAAATAAAAAGAGAATTTCTTTATTCTATATTTGAGTCCGAAATGCTTTGTTTTGATCTATGAGATGGGTCTATTATTTAGATTTCTTACTTGTTTTGTTACTGAATTTAGTGAATTTACATGCGCATAAAAAAAATTGCAGATAAAAAAAAGTTTCATTTTCTAATTGTAATTGTTCCGTATATATATATATAATACGTCTTTCTTTAGTTCATCAATATTGTGAAGAAATTTCGGTTAAGTTATGCTATACAAATTATGCTATAAAAAAAAGAAGACTCTTGGATTTTTTAGCTCTTGCTAAGAAAATATTCATTTTTCAGCTCATTTCAAAATACTTCAATAGGTACACGCAAAAAATAGGCCAATTCTGCTACTTTTTGCTCAATTTCTCGTGGAGTCAAATTCTCATCAGTACAAGTCAAAGGAACAGCCCCCCGCCCCCTGATTTCCATATAAAAGACACGCCGAGCATAAATACCCTCTTTGACTTCTATTCTAATAGACTGAATATCTTTCATAAGGAATCGGAGTAAGATGCGACGATTTTTTCCAGGAAATCCCCAGCGAAAAATACACACTATTCCTTCTTTTCTATCGAATCGATCATAACCACTACCTACATTCCACAAAATTGTGCACCACAAATAAGAACTAATAAATAGACCAGCGATCCCATAGAAAGACATCACGATCCCTTGTGGAAAAAAAATTATTTGCTGAGACGGAAATAAAGATATCAAATTTTTGCCAAGATAACTGGAAATTCCAACCAATAAAAAACCCAATGAACCTAAAAAAAGTATAAAGGCCCAGCAGAAATTACTTGTTTTTCGAGACCCCGCTATAAGTTCTATCCATATACGTTCTGATCGCCAACTCATACTAGATCCAGTTGCTTTTTATTTGAAGTGGGAGACTAGCCCATAATGAATTTGACTTTCTGTTTTTTTTCTGTTTTTGTTTCCGAAGTAACTTTCATCAACTCGCGCTATTCTGATGTGAATCTTTAGGAGGAATTCATCGAATTTGTTAGATTAAAAAAAAGTAGCCCCGTCATATGATCCCCTATCTACACATATATAAAAACATTGGCTTTGCATTTATTTCAGGCATCCGTCACAGCCTCGATTTATTTTCAAATAGCTCATTTACTCATATATAATATTTACGTCTGCATAAGTTTCATTTTTCATTTATGTTTGAGGGAAGCTGCCCGCATGTTATATCATATTATACTAAATAGATATCTGTATTATGATCCAAGTATAAGTCTTGAAAAAATAAATAAATAAATGTAATCTACTCCCATCGGACCTAATCGGATCTAAAAAATCTTGTTTTTTTGAACATGAAGAGATAAAGAAGCCATTGCAATTGCCGGAAATACTAAGCCCACTAAAGGCACAAAAATGGGGGGTAAATTGTTGAGAATTGTCATAGAATGGGCACCTCGATTTAATATTTGTACCTGTTATTTATTCTTATAATTATTATATTAACTAATATATTATATTAACTTTCTATTTTCTATTATTCTTTCTATTAGTCTTATATACCATTATTCTTATATATTTTATTTTCTATTAATTAATAGAAATTAATTAATTCTATTCTTATTAATTATTAGTAATTTTTTTATTAGTAATTTTTAGAAAGATATCTTGTAATCATTAAAATTCATATATAATAGAATAATATATAATAGAATATATAATAGAATTATACTAAGTATGTCTAAGTGAATATATATAATTAGAATAAAATAAAATAAAGTGCAAAGAGTGTAGAACTAATTAAATGACTTATTCATATTTCTACATGAAATATATATGATAATCCATTTATTTGTTATTCTTCTTTATATTCTCTTTTTTTTTCTTGTCTTATAACTTTATTTTTAATTTTACTTATAACTTTATTTTTAATTTTACTTTTTTAATTTTAATTAATAATAATAATAAAAAAAAAAAGAGTTTTTTCACTTATAAATTCCCGAAAAATTCGTTATAATTTATAATCCGATCCGAAAATAGGGATTTTTAGTAAATAAAGGGGATTCTCAGGAGATATATATAGAAATAGGAATATGCGAGACTCTATATTTTCTATGCAGAGGTAAGAAAAGAACATGAAATTCGTTTTATTTATTATTTACCTTGCCGAACTTTTTTTTTCACGCAAAAAAGTATTCACTCTTTTTTCTTGTTGATAGAAAAAAGAGTGAATATCCGCAAAAAAAATTATCTACATGATTCTTTCTACAATTTACTCTTATGTCACAAAAAAATCCATTCTTCGGGTTTTTCCTTTGACTTTGAGTCCGATAAAAAAAATACCTGCTCACCAGAAAAAAAAAATAATTTAACTAATTTTTATTTTTAATGTTTATAATAATTAACTAATTTCATTAAGTTAAGACTCTACTTGATTTAGGATTCAAAGGAAAGAAATTGTGGAGTTGAAGTAACTCATTCAGAACGCCTTTTAAAAGATTACGTGGTACGATTGGATCGAATAAGCCCTTATGGAATAAAAATTCGGCCGATTGTGAACCTTCAGGTACTGTCTTATTCAATGTTTGTTCAATTACTCTTTTACCTGCAAATGCAATATAGGCGTTAGGTTCAGCAATAATGATATCCCCCAACATCCCAAAACTAGCTGTCACCCCACCAGTCGTAGGAGACGTAAGGATTGATACATAAAATAACTTTTTATTCGATTGATAATCATATAAAGCAGAAGATATTTTAGCCATTTGCATCAAGCTCAAACTTCCTTCTTGCATGCGTGCTCCTCCGGAAGCACACACTAAAATAAGAGGTAAAAATTTATTGGTAGCATATTCAATCAAACGAGTAATTTTCTCACCTACTACGGATCCCATACTACCCCCCATAAACTGAAAATCCATAACTCCAACTGCTACGGGAATGCCGTTTAGTTGACCTGTGCCTGTTTGAACAGCCTCGGTTAATCCTGTCTTTCTTTGATAAGAATCAATACGATCTTTATAAGGTTCCTCTTCTGAATGAAATTCAATGGGATCCAGAGATATCATGTCTTCATCCATAGGATCCCAAGTGCCTGAGTCAATCGAAAGTTCAATTCTATCTGAACTACTCATTTTCAAATGATATCCACATTGTTCACAAAGATTCATTCTTGACTTAAAAAATTTCTTATAATTTAATCCATAACAATTTTCACATTGAACCCACAAATGCTTGTATTTTTGAGTTATATCGAGATTATTAGAACTTTCTCTTATAGTTAAATCGCTACCATTCGTGCTAGTTCTTAGACTGGAACTCTTGCTTTCACTACTATTTCCACTTTCACCACAAATGTAACTATAAATGTAATTTTCACTGTAATTGTTACTACCGCTTAAAATATAACTATCAATACAGATTTGAGGGCGAAGATAACGGTCAATGCAACTATTGATGTAATTATTCCAACTATATTTAGTATCATACATATAATGATCATAGTGGGAGTCGCCGCTCCTAGACCTATTATTCAGATAACTAGAATTCCAATAACTATAAGAAGAACTT